GCTAGCGTAGCTTAAGTAAAGCATAACACTGAAGATGTTAAGATGGGCCCTAGAAAGCTCCGCAAGCACAAAGGCTTGGTCCTGACTTTACTATCAACTTTAGCTAAACTTACACATGCAAGTATCCGCACTCCTGTGAGAATGCCCTACAGTTCCCCGCCCGGGAACAAGGAGCTGGTATCAGGCACATCCCTAGTGAGCCCATGACGCCTTGCTTAGCCACACCCTCAAGGGAACTCAGCAGTGATAAACATTAAGCCATAAGTGAAAACTTGACTTAGTCAAAGCTAAGAGGGCCGGTAAAACTCGTGCCAGCCACCGCGGTTATACGAGAGGCCCAAGTTGACAGACACCGGCGTAAAGAGTGGTTAAGTTAAAATTTATACTAAAGCCGAACATCCTCAAGGCTGTTATACGCACCCGAAGATAAGAAGTTCAACCACGAAGGTGGCTTTATTTAGTCTGAACCCACGAAAGCTACGGCGCAAACTGGGATTAGATACCCCACTATGCCTAGCCCTAAACATTGATAGTAACCTACGCCCACTATCCGCCTGGGAACTACGAGCATCAGCTTGAAACCCAAAGGACTTGGCGGTGCTTTAGATCCACCTAGAGGAGCCTGTTCTAGAACCGATAACCCCCGTTCAACCTCACCTTTCCTTGTTTTTCCCGCCTATATACCGCCGTCGTCAGCTTACCCTGTGAAGGTTTAATAGTAAGCAAAACTGGTAAAACCCCAAACGTCAGGTCGAGGTGTAGCGTATGGGAAGGGAAGAAATGGGCTACATTCGCTACCACAGCGAATACGGACGATGCACTGAAACGTACATCTGAAGGAGGATTTAGCAGTAAGCAGGAAATAGAGAGTTCCGCTGAAATTGGCCCTGAAGCGCGCACACACCGCCCGTCACTCTCCCCAAGCCTACCAACTTAATTAACTAAACCCTAATAATCGCAAAGGGGAGGCAAGTCGTAACATGGTAAGTGTACCGGAAGGTGCACTTGGAAAAAATCAGAGCGTAGCTAAGATAGAAAAGCATCTCCCTTACACTGAGAAGTCATCCGTGCAAGTCGGGTCGCCCTGAAGCTTTGTAGCTAGCCCGCTCAAACAACTTCAACAAACCCCTGTTAATAACCCCTAAGTACCCCAGTATTTATATTAAACAAACCATTTTTCCCCCTTAGTATAGGCGATAGAAAAGGGCCCACGGCGCAATAGAGAAAGTACCGCAAGGGAATGCTGAAAGAGAAATGAAATAACCCAGTGAAGCCTAAGAAAGCAGAGATTGAAACTCGTACCTTTTGCATCATGATTTAGCAAGTGTAACCCAAGCAAAGAGTGCTTTAGTTTGACGTCCCGAAACTACGTGAGCTACTCCAAGACAGCCTATTAATAGGGCGCACCCGTCTCTGTGGCAAAAGAGTGGGGAGAGCTTTGAGTAGAGGTGATAAACCTACCGAACCTAGTTATAGCTGGTTGTCCAAGAAATGAATAGAAGTTCAGCCTTCCGGCTTCTCTTTTCACTTTAGTTTAACCTCTATTGATGTACTTAAGAAACCGGCAGAGTTAGTCAAAGGGGGTACAGCCCCTTTGAACCAAGACACAACTTTACCAGGAGGGTAAAGATCATAATAAACCAAAGGTAAATATTTGGGTGGGCCTAAAAGCAGCCATCCCCTTAGAAAGCGTTAAAGCTCAAATATACCAGACAACCCTTCTTATTCTGATCACCAAATCTTATCCCCCTAAACATACTGGACCGTCCCATGCCCCCATGGGAGCGACTATGCTAATATGAGTAATAAGAGGGCCTCGGCTCTCTCCCTGCACACATGTACATCGGAACGGACATTCCGCCGACCATTAACGGCCCCAAACAAAGAGGGCACTGAATAGTAGATCAAACAACAAGAAAAGCATTCAAAAATTAACCGTTAACCCCACACAGGTGTGCCCGTAGGGAAAGACTAAAAGAAAGAGAAGGAACTCGGCAAACACATAAAGCCTCGCCTGTTTACCAAAAACATCGCCTCTTGCAAACTAAATAAATAAGAGGTCCCGCCTGCCCTGTGACTATTAGTTTAACGGCCGCGGTATTTTGACCGTGCGAAGGTAGCGCAATCACTTGTCTTTTAAATGAAGACCTGTATGAATGGCATAACGAGGGCTTAACTGTCTCCTCTTTCCAGTCAATGAAATTGATCTTCCCGTGCAGAAGCGGGAATACAAACATAAGACGAGAAGACCCTATGGAGCTTTAGACACCAAGGCAGATCATGTTAATAACCCTAAATAAAGGACTAAACCAAATGGAACCTGCCCTACTGTCTTTGGTTGGGGCGACCGCGGGGAATTAAAAAACCCCCACGTGGAATGGGAGCACCCCTCCTACAGCTAAGAGCCACAGCTCTAGTAAACAGAAATTCTGACCAGTAAGATCCGGCAATGCCGATCAACGGACCGAGTTACCCTAGGGATAACAGCGCAATCCTCTTTTAGAGCCCATATCGACAAGGGGGTTTACGACCTCGATGTTGGATCAGGACATCCTAATGGTGCAGCCGCTATTAAGGGTTCGTTTGTTCAACGATTAAAGTCCTACGTGATCTGAGTTCAGACCGGAGTAATCCAGGTCAGTTTCTATCTATGCTATGCTCTTTTCTAGTACGAAAGGACCGAGAAGAAGAGGCCTATGCTCTAGGCACGCCTCCCCCTTACCTAATGAAATCAACTAAACTAGGCAAAAGGGCATGCCCTCCTGCCTAAGAAAAAGGCATGTTGGGGTGGCAGAGCCCGGTAATTGCAAAAGACCTAAGCCCTTTCTACAGAGGTTCAAGTCCTCTCCTTAACTATGATATCCACAGTCATTACGCATATTATTAATCCCCTAACCTTTATCGTGCCTGTCCTTCTAGCAGTCGCTTTTCTTACCCTCCTAGAGCGGAAAGTACTTGGCTATATACAGTTGCGAAAGGGCCCTAATATTGTAGGCCCTTATGGGCTCTTACAGCCTATCGCAGATGGTCTTAAACTTTTCATTAAAGAACCCGTTCGCCCATCTACCGCTTCCCCCATCTTATTTCTGCTAGCACCCATACTAGCCCTTACCCTTGCTCTTACATTGTGGGCCCCTATGCCCCTTCCGTATCCTGTAATTGACCTAAACCTTGGGATTTTATTTATCCTTGCTTTGTCTAGCCTCGCAGTATATTCTATTTTGGGCTCAGGCTGAGCCTCTAATTCAAAATATGCCCTAATCGGAGCCCTTCGAGCAGTTGCCCAAACCATCTCGTATGAAGTTAGTTTAGGACTTATCCTTCTTAATATTATTATCTTCACAGGGGGTTTTACATTACAAACCTTTAACATCGCCCAGGAAAGCATCTGACTGATTGTGCCTGCCTGACCCCTCGCAGCTATATGGTATATTTCTACCCTGGCTGAAACCAATCGCGCACCCTTCGATCTCACCGAAGGGGAGTCCGAACTTGTTTCGGGCTTTAATGTAGAATATGCGGGCGGGCCTTTTGCCCTTTTCTTTCTTGCAGAATATGCAAACATTTTACTTATAAACACACTATCCGCTACACTCTTCTTGGGGGCCTCACACATTCCTTCAATCCCGGAACTAACCGCTATTAATCTTATAACCAAAGCGGCCCTTCTGTCAGTTGTTTTCCTTTGGGTTCGTGCCTCTTACCCCCGGTTTCGGTATGATCAGTTGATACACTTAATCTGGAAAAACTTTCTTCCCCTCACACTAGCTCTAGTTATTTGACATCTCGCCCTTCCCATTGCCTTTGCTGGTTTACCCCCGCAGATATAAACATGGAGCCGTGCCTGAAGCAAAGGGCCACTTTGATAGAGTGAACTATGGGGGTTAGAGTCCCCCCAGCTCCTTAGAAAGAAGGGGTTCGAACCCTACCTGGAGAGATCAAAACTCTCAGTGCTTCCACTACACCACTTCCTAGTAAAGTCAGCTAATTAAGCTTTTGGGCCCATACCCCAAACATGTTGGTTAAACTCCTTCCTTTGCTAATGAACCCGTACATCTTAGCCACCCTACTCTTTGGTTTAGGCCTAGGGACAACAATTACCTTTGCCAGTTCCCACTGGCTACTCGCCTGAATGGGCCTTGAAATAAATACCCTCGCCATTATTCCCCTGATAGCCCAACATCACCACCCACGAGCAGTTGAAGCTACTACTAAATATTTCTTAACACAAGCCACCGGGGCCGCAATACTTCTCTTTGCAAGCACCACCAATGCATGAATAACAGGACAGTGGGATATTCAACAAATGTCCCACCCCCTTCCAATTGCCGTTGTCACTCTAGCCCTCGCTCTGAAACTGGGCCTCGCCCCCGTCCATGCATGACTACCCGAGGTTCTTCAAGGATTGGACCTTGCCACAGGCTTAGTTCTGTCTACTTGACAGAAGTTGGCACCCTTTGCCCTACTTATACAGATTCAACCGGTTAACTCGACCCTCCTTATTGTCCTCGGGCTTGCATCGACGCTAGTGGGAGGTTGAGGGGGGCTCAATCAGACCCAGCTCCGGAAAATTCTTGCCTACTCTTCCATCGGTCATCTTGGGTGAATAATTTTAGTTATACAATTCTCCCCCTCCCTAACACTTCTTACCCTCCTTACATATTTTGTTATAACATTCTCAACTTTCCTTGTGTTTAAGCTAAATAGTTCAACCACCGTTAATGCCCTGGCCACCTCCTGAGCAAAAGCCCCGGCCCTAACAGCCCTCGCACCCTTGGTTTTACTGTCTTTGGGAGGTCTTCCTCCCCTCACAGGCTTTATACCAAAATGACTTATTTTACAAGAGCTTACCAAACACGACCTGGCCCCTGCCGCAACACTAGCAGCCCTCACCGCCCTCCTTAGCCTTTACTTTTATCTTCGCCTTTCGTACGCCATAGCATTAACTATGTCTCCTAACAATACCGCCGGTATAACCCCTTGACGCTTTCCATCCTCCCAACTTACTTTACCAGTTGCTATTTCAACGACAGCAACCCTACTATTGCTTCCTTTAACCCCTGCCGCAGTAGCACTACTGACCATCTAAGAGGCTTAGGCTAGCACAAGACCAAGGGCCTTCAAAGCCCTAAGCAGGGGTGAGAATCCCCTAGCCTCTGATAAGGCTTGCGGGATACTACCCCACATCTCCTGCATGCAAAACAGACACTTTAATTAAGCTAAAGCCTTTCTAGGTCGGCAGGCCTCGATCCTGCAAATTCTTAGTTAACAGCTAAGCGCTCAAACCAGCGGGCATCAACCTACTTTCCCCCGCCTTGTCACCATTTAGAAGGCGGGGGAAAGCCCTAGCAGGGGTTAGTCTGCCTCTTAAGATTTGCAATCTTATATGTTAAACACCTTAGGGCTTGGTAAGAAGAGGACTCAAACCTCTGTCTATGGGACTACAATCCACCGCTTAAAAGCTCAGCCATCCTACCTGTGGCCATCACACGCTGATTTTTCTCGACTAATCACAAAGACATTGGCACCCTTTATCTAGTATTTGGTGCATGAGCCGGAATAGTAGGCACAGCTCTAAGCCTCCTCATCCGAGCAGAGCTAAGCCAGCCCGGCGCCCTCTTAGGAGACGACCAAATTTATAACGTAATTGTCACGGCACATGCGTTCGTAATAATTTTCTTTATAGTAATACCAATCATGATTGGGGGGTTTGGAAACTGGCTTATTCCCTTGATGATCGGGGCCCCAGACATAGCATTTCCACGAATAAATAATATGAGTTTTTGACTTCTTCCTCCCGCTTTCCTTCTCCTCCTTGCCTCTTCTGGGGTAGAGGCGGGGGCTGGAACAGGGTGAACAGTGTATCCCCCTCTCTCGGGCAATTTAGCCCATGCAGGGGCCTCTGTTGATTTAACAATTTTTTCTCTTCACTTAGCAGGAATTTCTTCAATTCTAGGGGCAATCAACTTCATTACAACTATTATTAACATGAAACCCCCTGCCATTTCTCAATACCAGACACCCCTCTTCGTTTGGTCAGTACTTATTACAGCCGTTCTTCTGCTTCTCTCCCTTCCCGTACTTGCAGCGGGCATCACAATGCTCCTAACAGACCGTAATCTTAACACCACCTTCTTTGACCCCGCCGGAGGGGGGGACCCAATTCTTTATCAACATTTGTTTTGATTCTTTGGCCACCCWGAAGTRTATATTCTTATTCTTCCCGGCTTCGGAATAATTTCCCATATTGTTGCCTACTACTCAGGCAAAAAAGAACCTTTCGGCTACATGGGAATAGTATGAGCAATGATGGCCATTGGCCTTCTAGGCTTCATTGTGTGGGCCCACCACATGTTTACCGTAGGGATAGATGTAGACACCCGCGCTTACTTCACCTCCGCCACCATAATTATTGCGATCCCCACAGGCGTTAAAGTCTTTAGCTGGCTCGCAACCCTACACGGGGGCTCCATTAAATGAGAAACTCCCCTTCTCTGAGCACTTGGTTTTATTTTCCTTTTCACAGTAGGGGGCTTAACAGGAATTATCCTTGCCAACTCCTCTCTAGATATTGTGCTTCATGACACTTATTATGTAGTTGCCCATTTCCATTATGTCTTATCTATAGGAGCCGTCTTTGCTATTGTTGCAGGCTTCGTACATTGATTCCCTTTATTTTCAGGTTACACACTCCACAGCACTTGAACAAAAATTCACTTCGGAGTTATGTTTGCCGGTGTTAATTTAACCTTCTTCCCCCAACATTTCCTAGGCCTTGCTGGGATACCTCGACGATATTCAGACTACCCAGATGCCTATACCCTGTGAAATACGGTTTCCTCAATTGGGTCTCTAATTTCCTTAGTGGCAGTTATTATGTTCCTGTTCATTATTTGAGAAGCATTTGCGGCTAAACGAGAAGTTCTAGCAGTAGAGCTCACTACAACAAATGTAGAGTGATTACACGGCTGCCCTCCCCCCTACCACACTTTCGAGGAACCGGCATTTGTTCAAGTTCAGTCAAATTAACGAGAAAGGGAGGAGTCGAACCCCCATGGGTTGGTTTCAAGCCAACCACATAACCGCTCTGTCACTTTCTTTATAAGACACTAGTAAAAAGAATATTACACCGCCTTGTCAAGGCGGAATTGTGGGTTGAACTCCCGCGTGTCTTGCCCCCCCCCCCCAATGGCCCATCCCTCACAGCTAGGATTTCAAGATGCAGCTTCACCTGTAATAGAAGAACTTCTTCATTTTCACGACCACGCCTTAATAATCGTTTTCTTAATTAGTACTTTAGTGCTTTACATTATTGTGGCTATAGTCTCCACTAAATTAACCAACAAATATATTTTAGATTCTCAAGAAATTGAGATTATCTGAACTGTTCTCCCAGCAATTATTCTTATTCTTATTGCCCTGCCCTCCCTTCGCATTCTTTACCTTATAGACGAGATTAATAACCCTCTTCTTACGATCAAAGCCGTAGGCCATCAGTGATACTGAAGCTACGAATACACTGATTATGAAGATCTTGGATTCGATGCATATATAATCCCCACACAAGATCTAACCCCCGGTCAGTTTCGTCTTCTAGAGGCAGACCACCGTATAGTAATCCCCGTAGAATCCCCCATTCGAGTCTTAGTTTCCGCTGATGACGTCCTCCACTCCTGGGCAGTCCCAGCCCTAGGTATCAAAATAGATGCGGTTCCAGGTCGCTTAAATCAGACAGCCTTTATTGCCTCCCGACCGGGGGTCTTCTATGGGCAGTGTTCTGAGATTTGCGGAGCAAACCATAGCTTTATACCTATCGTAGTTGAAGCTGTTCCCCTAGAACACTTTGAAAACTGATCGTCCCGAATACTTGAAGACGCCTCGCTAAGAAGCTAAATAGGGCCTAGCGTTAGCCTTTTAAGCTAAAGATTGGTGGCTCCCAACCACCCCTAGCGACATGCCTCAACTCAACCCCGCGCCTTGATTTGCAATCCTAGTCTTCTCGTGATTAGTCTTTCTAACCGTAATTCCCGCTAAAGTATTGGCCCATACTTTCCCCAACGAGCCAACACTTCAGAGCACTGAGAAACCTAAAACAGAACCCTGAACCTGACCATGACACTAAGCTTCTTTGACCAGTTTATGAGCCCCACATACTTAGGAATTCCTTTAATAGCTCTCGCTCTTACCCTTCCTTGAATTTTATTCCCCACCCCTACAGCCCGATGACTAAATAATCGCTTCCTTGCTCTTCAAGGCTGGTTTATTAACCGCTTTACACAACAGCTTCTTCTACCTCTGAGTCTCGGGGGTCACAAATGAGCTGCTCTCTTAACCTCCCTAATAATTTTCTTAATTACTCTAAACATACTAGGCCTTCTCCCATATACTTTCACCCCTACCACCCAACTCTCACTTAATCTAGGTCTTGCAACCCCCCTTTGGCTTGCAACAGTAATTATTGGGATACGAAATCAGCCAACCCATGCCTTAGGGCATCTTCTGCCAGAAGGTACCCCCGGCCCCCTTATTCCGGTCCTTATTATCATCGAAACAATTAGCCTATTTATTCGCCCTCTTGCGTTAGGAGTCCGACTAACCGCAAATTTAACAGCCGGCCATCTTTTGATTCAACTAATTGCAACAGCGGCCTTCGTTCTTATACCTTTAATGCCTGCCGTCGCACTTCTGACCTCTACAGTCCTGGTTCTTCTAACCCTTTTAGAAATTGCTGTAGCTATGATTCAAGCCTATGTATTTGTTCTCCTCTTAACACTTTACCTACAAGAAAACGTTTAATGGCCCATCAAGCACACCCTTACCATATAGTTGACCCCAGCCCTTGACCTCTGACAGGTGCAGTTGCTGCCCTGTTAATGACATCAGGCCTCGCAACCTGGTTCCATTTCCAATCTACAACCTTAATAATACTTGGAACAACCCTTCTTCTTCTTACCATATTCCAGTGGTGACGAGATGTCGTACGAGAAGGAACTTTTCAAGGACATCACACGCCCCCCGTTCAAAAAGGACTTCGTTATGGTATAATTCTTTTCATTACCTCAGAAATTTTCTTCTTCCTGGGATTTTTCTGAGCTTTTTATCACGCCAGTCTTGCACCCACCCCTGAACTAGGGGGATGTTGACCACCTACGGGCATTACTGCCCTTGACCCATTTGAGGTTCCCCTGCTTAATACAGCAGTTCTTCTTGCCTCCGGAGTTACAGTTACCTGAGCCCACCATAGCATCATGGAGGGAGAACGGAAACAAGCCATTCAATCCCTTACATTAACGATCCTGCTTGGTTTTTATTTCACTTTCCTCCAAGGTTTGGAATATTATGAAGCCCCTTTCACAATTGCAGATGGCGTATATGGCTCTACCTTCTTTGTAGCCACCGGTTTCCATGGTCTACATGTGATCATGGGCTCCACCTTCCTGGCCGTTTGTCTATTACGTCAAATTCGGTACCATTTTACATCTGAACATCATTTCGGATTCGAGGCAGCCGCCTGATACTGACATTTCGTCGACGTTGTCTGATTATTCCTTTACATCTCCATCTACTGATGAGGATCTTAATCTTTCTAGTACTAAAGTTAGTATAAGTGACTTCCAATCACCCGGTCTTGGTTAGAATCCAAGGAAAGATAATGAATTTAGTTACAACTGTAATTACTATTACCGCAGCCCTCTCCGTCATCTTGGCCCTTGTTTCTTTCTGATTGCCTCAAATGACCCCTGACCACGAGAAGCTTTCACCCTATGAGTGCGGTTTTGACCCCTTAGGGTCCGCCCGCCTCCCTTTTTCACTACGATTTTTTCTAGTTGCAATCCTATTTTTACTTTTTGACTTAGAGATTGCCCTGCTACTTCCACTTCCTTGAGGTGACCAGCTAGCATCGCCCTTACTTACGTTCCTCTGGGCCACGGCCGTCTTAACCCTTCTCACTTTAGGATTAATTTACGAATGGTTGCAGGGAGGCCTAGAATGAGCTGAATAGATGATTAGTTTAAGAAAAACCTTTGATTTCGGCTCAAAAACTTGTGGTTAAAGTCCATAATTACCTAATGACCCCCGTTCACTTTGCCTTCTCATCGGCTTTCATATTAGGATTAACTGGCCTAGCCTTTCATCGTACCCACCTTCTTTCCGCCCTTCTTTGCCTAGAAGGAATAATGCTTTCTTTATTTATTGCGCTCTCCCTATGAACCCTACAACTAGGGTCTACAAGTTTTTCCGCAGCCCCTATGCTTTTATTAGCATTTTCGGCTTGTGAAGCAAGCGCTGGCCTCGCCCTATTGGTAGCCACCGCACGCACCCACGGCACCGACCACCTACAAAGCCTAAACCTCCTACAATGCTAAAAATCTTAATCCCCACCCTTATGCTTATTCCCACTGCTTGGGCTGTAAAGCCCAAATGATTGTGGCCTACGGCTCTTACTCAGAGCCTTCTTATCGCCCTCCTTAGTCTGTCCTGACTGGCCAATATGTCAGAGACCGGCTGATCTAGCCTCAACGGCTATATAGCAACAGACCCTTTGTCTACACCCCTTCTGGTCCTCACTTGCTGATTGCTTCCTCTTATGATTATTGCAAGCCAAAACCACACGGCACTTGAGCCTCTCAATCGCCAACGCACTTATATTACCCTATTAACGTCTCTTCAAATTTTCCTAATTATGGCCTTTGGGGCCACCGAGATCATTATGTTTTATGTTATATTTGAAGCTACGCTTATTCCAACCCTAATTATTATTACTCGTTGAGGTAATCAAACCGAACGTCTCAACGCAGGCGTTTACTTCCTTTTCTATACATTAGCCGGGTCTCTCCCACTATTAGTTGCCCTTCTTCTCCTTCAGAATAGTGCTGGGACCCTCTCCCTCCTAACACTTCAGTATACAGACCCTGTTCAACTCACGTCTTACGCAGATAAACTATGATGAGCCGGCTGTCTCCTTGCATTTTTGGTGAAAATGCCTTTGTATGGAGTACATCTTTGGCTACCTAAAGCACACGTTGAGGCCCCCGTCGCAGGTTCAATAATTCTTGCTGCCGTCCTTTTAAAACTTGGGGGCTATGGAATAATGCGAATAGTTGTTATGTTAGACCCTCTCACCCAGGAGCTAAGCTACCCCTTTATTGTATTTGCCCTTTGAGGCGTGATTATAACTGGCTCAATTTGCCTACGTCAAACAGACTTAAAATCGCTCATCGCTTACTCTTCCGTAAGCCATATGGGCCTAGTTATTGGCGGCATTCTTATCCAAACCCCCTGAGGATTCAGCGGGGCTCTAATCCTCATAATTGCCCACGGCCTTGCATCGTCAGCACTCTTCTGCCTTGCTAATACAAGTTACGAACGAACACACAGCCGAACTATGCTCTTAGCCCGAGGACTGCAAATGGTTCTCCCCCTAATAACAACTTGGTGATTCGTTGCAAGTCTTGCTAATTTAGCACTTCCTCCTTTGCCTAATCTTATGGGGGAAATTATGATTATTTCTTCTATATTCAACTGGTCCTGGTGAACCCTGGTTTTAACAGGGGCAGGGACCCTTATTACCGCGAGTTATTCTCTGTACATGTTTCTTATAACCCAGCGGGGGCCCCTCCCAGCACACATTATTGCACTAGACCCATCTCACACACGAGAACACCTCCTTATGGCCCTTCACATTATCCCGCTGCTTCTGCTTATTCTGAAGCCTGAGTTAATCTGAGGGTGAGCCGCATGTAGATATAGTTTAAAGAAAATATTAGATTGTGATTCTAAAGACAGGGGTGAAACCCCCCTTATCCACCGAGAGAGGCTCGCCAGCAACGAAGACTGCTAATCTCCGCGACCTTGGTTGAACCCCAGGGCTCACTCGAACAGCTTCTGAAGGATAACAGCTCATCCATTGGTCTTAGGAACCAAAAACTCTTGGTGCAAATCCAAGTAGTAGCTATGCACCCCACTTCCCTTATAATAACCTCCAGCTTAATTATTATTTTTACACTATTGGCCTACCCTGTACTCTCGACCCTTTCTCCCCACACACAGGCCCCTAGCTGAGCTGTCTCGCATGTTAAGACAGCAGTAAAACTAGCTTTCTTTGTTAGCCTTCTCCCGTTATTTTTGTTCTTTAATGAAGGTGCGGAGACGATCGTCACCTCATGAAGTTGAATGAACACAACCTGCTTTGATATTAATATTAGTCTTAAGTTTGACCACTATTCGATTATTTTTACCCCCATTGCCCTATATGTCACATGATCTATCCTTGAATTCGCGGCCTGATACATGCACGCAGACCCCAACATGAACCGGTTCTTCAAGTACCTTCTAGTTTTTCTTATTGCTATAATTATTCTGGTAACAGCCAATAATATATTTCAACTATTTATCGGATGAGAAGGCGTTGGCATTATGTCGTTCCTTCTTATCGGGTGGTGATACGGACGGGCCGATGCCAATACCGCCGCTCTCCAAGCCGTGGTATACAACCGGGTTGGGGACATCGGACTAATTTTTGCTATAGCATGAATAGCTATAAACCTAAACTCGTGAGAAATACAACAAATCTTTGCAGCCTCTAAAGACTTCGATCTCACTTTTCCTCTCTTAGGGCTAATTGTTGCCGCCACCGGTAAATCCGCGCAGTTTGGGCTTCATCCTTGGCTTCCCTCTGCCATGGAAGGTCCTACGCCGGTATCTGCCCTACTGCACTCCAGCACTATGGTCGTAGCTGGTATTTTTTTACTAGTTCGCATAAGCCCCCTCCTAGAAGGAAACCAGACTGCCCTCACCACTTGTCTCTGCCTAGGCGCCCTAACCACCCTATTTACAGCTACGTGCGCTTTAACCCAGAATGACATTAAGAAAATTGTAGCCTTTTCAACATCCAGCCAGCTCGGACTCATAATGGTCACTATTGGACTTAATCAACCCCAACTCGCTTTTCTACACATTTGTACACACGCCTTCTTTAAGGCAATACTTTTCCTCTGCTCCGGCTCAGTAATCCACAGCCTAAATGACGAACAAGACATTCGCAAAATGGGGGGCATGCACCATCTTACCCCCTTTACCTCTTCTTGCCTTACAGTGGGGAGTCTTGCCCTTACGGGAACCCCCTTTCTCGCGGGCTTTTTCTCAAAAGATGCAATTATTGAAGCCCTAAACACATCACACCTAAACGCCTGAGCCCTCGTCCTCACCCTTCTAGCCACCTCCTTCACAGCAATCTACAGTCTTCGCGTAGTCTTTTTTGTGTCTATGGGCCACCCCCGATTTAATTCATTTTCACCTATTAATGAGAATAACCCCGCCGTTATTAACCCCATCAAACGACTTGCATGAGGAAGCATCGTTGCTGGCCTTTTAATTACCTCAAGTATTGTTCCCCTCAAAACCCCAATCATAACTATACCTCCCCTTCTTAAACTGGCCGCCCTAGTCGTCACGATTATTGGCCTCCTCCTTGCCCTCGAGCTGGCATCCCTAACAAACAAACAATACCAAACAACACCCAACCGCCCTCTTCACCACTTCTCCAATATGCTTGGCTTTTTTCCAGCCATCATCCATCGGTTTACTCCTAAGCTTAACCTTGTTTTAGGACAGACTGTTGCTAGCCAAATGCTAGATCAAACCTGGATTGAAAAAATTGGCCCGAAAGCCCTGGCTTCCTCTAATATTCCCCTCGTGACTACAATTAGTAACACACAGCAGGGTTTAATTAAGACTTACCTTGCCTTATTTCTTCTGTCCCTAACCCTTGCCCTCCTTATGGCTGCCTATTAGACCGCTCGAAGTGTTCCTCGACTTAAACCCCGGGTTAGCTCCAACACAACAAACAACGTAAGAAGTAACACCCAAGCACTAATTACCAACATCCCTCCTCCTGACGAATATATTATGGCTACTCCCCCAATATCCCCCCGGGATAAGGAAAATTCCCCCAGTTCATCAGCCGGGACCCAAGACGACTCGTACCAGCCCCCCCAAACCGCACTGGAAGCTAGACACACCCCAAACACATACAAAACTATGTATGCTACAACCGGTCGACTTCCTAGCCCCTCCGGAAACGGCTCAGCAGCCAAGGCAGCGGAATATGCAAATACAACAAGTATCCCCCCAAGATAAATTAAGAATAAAACTAAGGATAAAAAGGGGCCTCCATGGCCCACTAAAACGCCACACCCCATGCCCGCTACAACTACCAACCCTAAAGCAGCAAAGTAGGGGGAAGGGTTAGAGGCGACAGCTACTAAGCCTAGCACCAACCCCAATAAGAACAAACACATAATATAGGTCATAATTTCTGCCAGGATTCTAACCAGGACTAATGGCTTGAAAAACCACCGTTGTTATTCAACTACAAAAACCTCTAATGGCAAGCCTACGAAAAACTCACCCCCTACTTAAAATTGCAAACAATGCACTGGTTGACCTACCAGCCCCCTCCAATATTTCCGTATGATGAAACTTTGGTTCCTTACTTGGCCTTTGCTTGGTAATCCAGATTCTTACAGGACTTTTTCTCGCCATACATTACACGTCTGATATCGCAACTGCCTTCTCTTCTGTTGGCCACATTTGCCGGGACGTCAACTACGGCTGGCTTATCCGAAACCTTCATGCCAACGGCGCATCTTTCTTCTTCATCTGCCTTTATGCCCACATCGGCCGAGGCTTATACTACGGCTCCTACCTCTACAAGGAAACGTGAACCATCGGAGTTGTATTATTGCTTCTTGTAATGATAACTGCCTTTGTTGGTTACGTCTTGCCCTGGGGACAAATGTCGTTTTGAGGGGCAACTGTTATTACCAATCTCCTTTCTGCCGTCCCCTATATTGGAAACGCCCTCGTTCAATGAATCTGAGGGGGCTTCTCTGTTGACAACGCTACTCTGACCCGATTTTTTGCTTTTCACTTTCTTTTTCCCTTCGTTATTGCAGGGGCTACCATGGTTCACCTTCTTTTCCTTCACCAAACCGGCTCCAATAACCCCCTTGGTTTAAATTCCGATGCTGATAAAATTTCTTTTCACCCATACTTCTCGTATAAAGATTTACTAGGCTTTGCAGCATTAGTTATTGGCCTTACAGCCCTTGCACTATTCTCACCAAATCTCTTAGGAGACCCGGACAACTTTACTCCCGCCAACCCGTTGGTTACACCCCCTCATATCAAGCCTGAGTGATACTTTCTGTTTGCCTACGCAATTCTTCGGTCCATTCCCAATAAACTGGGCGGAGTACTAGCCTTGCTAGCCTCCATTCTTATCCTTATAGTTGTACCCATCCTCCACACCTCTAAACAACGGGGTCTAACCTTTCGACCCGTGACACAGTTTCTATTTTGAACTCTTATTGCAGACGTCGCCATCCTAACCTGAATTGGGGGCATGCCCGTAGAGCACCCGTATATTATTATTGGCCAAGTCGCATCCTTTTTGTATTTCTTCCTCTTCCTAGTTCTCTCCCCATTGGCTGGCTGAGTGGAAAATAAAGCCCTTGGGTGATCTTGCATTAGTAGCTCAGCGTAAGAGCGTCGGTCTTGTAAACCGGATGTCGGAGGTTAAATTCCCCCCTACTGCTCAAAGAAAGGAGATTTTAACTCCTACCCCTAACTCCCAAAGCTAGGATTCTAAGCTAAACTATTCTTTGCGCTTATGTACGTATACAATATATGTATATATATGCATATATGTATTATCACCATTAATTTATATTAACCAATTCACTGGTATTCGAGGACATATATGTTTTATCAACACATATAGACCTAAAACACTCAGATATCACAAGATAAAGAAGGTATATACAAAGCAAGTAGTAAATAATCTAATAATATACTAATTCAAGGACGGGCGAAACTTAAGACCGAACACATTAAATCATAATGTTAAGTTATACGTTTCCCAACATCACGTTAAATCGCAGTAAGCGATGTAGTAAGAACCGACCAACAGTTGATTTCTATATTGCTAACGGTTATTGAAGGTGAGGGACAAGTATTCGTGGGGGTAACACACAGTGAATTATTCCTGACATTTGGTTCCTACTTCAGGGCCATTGATTGATATTATCCCTCACACTTTCATCGACGCTTACATAAGTTAATGTTCAAGTACATAAGCGAGATGACTCAGCATGCCGGGCGTTCACTCCATCGTGCAAGGGGTTTTCTTTTTTTCTTTTCCTTTCAATTGACATTTCAGAGCGCACACGGTAATGACTAACAAGCGAGCACATTTAACGAATTAAGCAGGTAAATAGTATGAGTGTTGAAAAGACTTTACATAAGCATTGCATATAGTAATCTCAAGAGCATAAGTAGTGCTTGTTCAATCGAGAGATACCTGATATGACCCCCGGTTTCTGCGCGTAAAACCCCCCCTACCCCCCCAAAACTCGAGAGATTACTAAGACTCCTGAAAACCCCCCGGAAACAGGAAAACCTCTAGTAGTTTATTTTAGGCCTAAAATGCGCTTATTTACACTATTAAAACAATGCATAT